TTTATAAAAGGTTTAGATCTTAGAAAGGGGTATAACAAAATAATAAATAAATAGAAAATCAAAAATAATAAAACTAAATAAATAATAAAACTAAATAATAATAAATAAAATAAGAAAAATACTCAAAGAGAGTGTTCTTAGCTTATTGAAAACGCCTTGTAATCTTCAACCAATTCTGTGCTTCGATATAATTTCCAGGAGTAAGCGCTATGGCTTGTTTCCAATACTCAGTGGCTTGATCGAACCACGCCTCTGCAATTTCGGAATCTCCCTGACGAATGGCCTGTTCTCCTCGGTCGGAATAGGCGAGTAAATTCCTTTCCTTAGAACCGTACTTGAGAGTTTCCTACCTCATACGGCTCCGTAGTCAATTGTTTTGGTACCCCCCCCCCTTTTTTTTCTCGAGTTAACCAAAGGGGGTTAATTACATGAGTTTCGAATTTGAATTTTGATTTGATTAATAATCCGTTTTGTTTTATCTTTTCTCCCACCCTCAGAAGAATAAAGCGTAGGCATTCTACTATCATTAGAATTTTCTGAAAGGTAACTATCTCGCTTTCATATAGAAATAGATAAATTTTATATAGAATCTTTGAAAAAGACCCTTCCTCATAAGAAAGAAAGGACTTACTATCTTTGGGATCTGATGCTGCACCGCTGCTCAATACTTTAGGTGATCGCCTCTGTTACATAAGTTGATTCCTAAAGTATGTCTCATATTATGACATAAGACATAAGGAAGCAGTTCTTAGTGTATCGGCCAAAAATCTCGCTAATTGATCTTTACGGTACTTCCTCTATCAATTAGATCCTTTATCCATAGAATATAGTATATAAGCATATTTTTTTTTCTTCCTATTTTGACTTCTATGAAGTTTCTTTCTTTGCTACAGCTGATAAAAATCGTTCTTTTTGACGATGTATATGTAGAAAGCCTATTTTTTTTTTACTAGTGGATTTGGCTCTTTCTTTTTCTTTCTATAGTGGAGATAGTCGCACGTAATGACAGATCACGGCCATATTGTTAAAAGCTTGTGGTAAGAAAGGGTTTCGTTCTAGTGCCCGAAAATAATATTCCAAAGCTTTTGTGTGTTCTCCATTACTTGTGTGAATAAGGCCTATATTATAGAGTATATAACTTCGGTCATAGGGATCAATTTCTAGGCGCATAGCTTCATAATAATTCTGTAAAGCTTCCGCATAATTTCCTTCAGATTGGGCGGACATTCGTTACGGTCGTTATTCAATTTAAAGAATCTCCGTTCCAGAACCGTACGTGAGATTTTCATCTCATACGGCTCCTCCCTTATGTGCATAATGAGAATAATACAGTGAATCAAAAGGCAGTAAAATACTCTCATTATGAACTGAACGGGGCTAGTGTTTTTACTTTACAAGAAATCTCTAGCCAACCTTACTGCAAAAGATCTTTTCGTAACATCGAGCGCGTCAGTACTAGATAAAAATGTTAAGTTAACTCCAACAATTTCTTTGTCCTCAACGTCTCTTAATTTCTAGGAATTAGTCACTTCAACAGTCTTCGACGGTTATATGGGTATTCAAAGTACGAACGAGATGGATGCTTGTTGTCCCAACCATTGTTCTTAGTTTGATCCCAATAAAGAAAAGGGATAATTTATAACAAAGTTTTCGTGTTGTTGATTCCTAGACGTAGTGCTTCTTCCTCTATGCTGCCTATTTATATGGTACTAGTGGAATTGGGTTAACCTGCAATACAGAACCATAGTTCTAGGTTCAACCTTTCGCTCAATGCTAGAATCGACAATTGAAGCATCTGAGGCTGCATTAATCGGGAATACACAACAGAAGGAATTGTTTTATTTATAAACTTCACCTTCACCAGGCGTAGAGTTATTTCAAATCTTTCTATCCCGACTAATCTTTTTTTTCCTCAGGCTTGATAGTGGTAAGTTAAGTAAAAAAAATAAAAAATCAAATCACACCATCTCGGTAATAGGTAAATGCCTCTTTTTCTCCTGAAGTTGTCGGAATTATTCGTAATAAGATATTGGCTACAATTGAAAAGGTCTTATCAATAAAATTTCCAGTTATCCGGGATCTAGGCATAGGTAGCACTCAATCCATTTTATAATTTATTTTTATTACCTCTCGTGAGAAAACGACCCCACAAAAAAAGGAATTGTACAGTACAAAATAACATAAAAAGAGACTTGACTCAGAAAAAAAAAAAAATAGAAACTAACTATAAAACTATAAAAATAGAAAACTTTGAATTTTAATCAAATAAAAGTCGCTGGGGAATAAAGAGAATTTTTTTTTGAAAAATTCTTTGTTAAATTTGTTAAAAACAATAAAGATATATTCGTAGACAGCGCGCGCATCCCTTTCTGATAACTAGACCGGCTTAAATCAATGGATAGGGAGGACTCGAACGGGCGGTTTCTCTTTTTTTTTTCGTTTTTTTAGTTATAGTTAAAATTAGATTGTACATACCGCACCTATCCAATAATGTAATATGAATGACTCGCGATTTACTCGGTTTCTGGTCCAGAATCGTTATGTAGGAAAGATGGCCGAGTGGTTCAAGGCGTAGCATTGGAACTGCTATGTAGGCTTTTTTGTTTACCGAGGGTTCGAATCCCTCTCTTTCCGTACCTTCATCTAATTTATCAATGTTACTGACTGAAATATATCAAATCGCATAAGAATGGATACCTTTATTCCCACCTTTCCTATAAATAAAGTCTGTATTCCTCATTTCTGCGGTACAAAAAATACTGTAAAGAGTGGTCAAAGGATAAAAATATCTCTACCCCTAATATGATATATGATATATGAATGGGAGAAACGCCCCCCCCCCCCCACGCTTATATTTACTTAGGAACCAGGGGGCAAAATTGTCCGAACCTTTATTTTATTATTTTATTATTTTAGATTATTTATTATTTTAGTTAGGTTTAAGTCTGACGAGAATAATATTCTACGACTAATAATTCATTTATTTTCAAGCCAATCCATTTACTATCTATTATTTGATTGACCAATCCTTTGTGTTGGAATGGTTGAAAAGTCAAATGTTTTGGCAATTCCTCCTGGGCGGATGAATCAAGATGGTTTTGAATCATAGCTCTAGATTTTTGTTCATCCTTCACTGTAATAATATCTCGAGGTTTGCAGCGATAACTTGGTATATCTACTATACGACCATTAACTAAAATATGTCTATGGTTAACTAATTGGCGGGCTCGAGGAATAGTTGACGCCATACCTAATCGAAAAAGGATGTTATCCAAACGCATTTCGATTAATTGTAGTAAAACCTGACCCGTTGACCCTTTTGCTTTTGCGGCGATACAAACGTATTTAAGTAATTGTCGTTCTGTAAGACCATAATGAAAACGCAATTTTTGTTTTTCTTCTAAACGAATACGATATTGAGATTTTTTACCGGAACGCGATTGATTTCTAAGATCGCTTACGGCTCTAGGCCTTTTACGAGTTAGTCCCGGCAAAGCCCCCAGACGGCGTATTTTTTTGAAACGAGGCCCTCGGTAACGTGACATAAAAACTCCTTATTTCCCTTATTTTATTGAAATTTCATATTAAAACTGAACTAAAGGATAAATATGATAAATGGGGGGCATGAAATATTATACTACAAAGACTAATGAGATGGATTCTCTCCCAGACTTTATTGTATATACAATAATAATGTTTTTCTGGAGAGCTTTAACTTTTCTATTCATAATGGAAAATTTCTCCCACATAATAATATAATCGGCGATTCTTAGAAAAAGGGGGAAGAAGCCTTTTTAATATTCTTTGATGTCAAAAAAACATTATCAATCAAGTAAAAAAATCAAACAAATAATGAAAAGCCAGCTATCGGAGTCGAACCGATGACCATCGCATTACAAATGCGATGCTCTAACCTCTGAGCTAAGCGGGCCTACATAAGAATAACAACCGAAATTGTACATGCGCGGGAATTTAGTAAACTACTCGAATCGTAGTTAGTTTTTTTTATTCTTAGTTATTCAAAATTAATATACATAATTAATATAGAATAGCAAAACAAAAAAGAAAAGAATCGACCGTTCGAGTATCTCAAATTGCATGAGAAAAATGAGAGGGGAAGAGGCATATATAATAAATGTGGTATATATCTATATTGAATTGCGGATACAGAAATGCTAGAATCATTTCGGATTAGACCAAATAGGAGTCTCCGATCGAGATGAAAGAAGATAGACAAGAAATCAAATACAAATAGAAAGACTTTTATAGGAATTCTTTTTTTTTAATAACTTCTACAGTTCCGATAGATTATAAATGAAAGAAAAAAAAAGAATAGCAGCATAATAAGATCGATCTTAATATAAAAAGGGGGGATATGGCGAAATTGGTAGACGCTACGGACTTAATTGGATTGAGCCTTAGTATGGAAACTTACTAAGTGATAACTTTCAAATTCAGAGAAACCCTGGAATTTAAAATGGGCAATCCTGAGCCAAATCCTGTTTTCCAAAAACAAAACAAGGTTCATACATATACATAAAGACGGAATAAAAAAAAGGATAGGTGCAGAGACTCAATGGAAGCTGTTCTAACAAATGGAGTTGACTACTTTGCTGTGCATTAGTAAAATCTTTTCGTCTAAACTTTAGAAAGGCTAACTTTATATACATATGTATGTGTACTAAAATACTATCTCAAATAATTAATCGCAAATAATTAATGATGGCCTGAATCTGTATTTTTTTTTTTAGTATTATTTATATCTAATATTATTTATATCAAACTAATATTATTTATATCAAAATTGCAATAAAAAAAAAAAAGAATTTTGTTTTGAACCGATTTCAAGTTGAAGACAGAATCGAATATTAATTGATTAAATTATTCACTCCATAGTCTGATAAATAACTGATTAATTGGACGAGAATAAAGATAGAGTCCGATTATACATGTCAATATCGACAACAAGGAAATTTATAGTAAGAGGAAAATCCGTCGAC